TTCCTACTCACACGGGCCCATATCCTTGCTTTTCTATCAATCTCTAATTCTGATCTTCCCCCCCAATCTGATATTATGGTGCCGGTATAGACAGAAATCCCGTTATGGTCCAATTCGGACCGGTAATAAATACCGGGGCTTTGCAATATTTGATTGATTACAATTCTGTATATTCCACTTACTATAAAGGTTCCCAGGGAATTCATTAGAGGAATGTTTCCAATAAATACGGTTTGTTCTTGCATATCTCCACCGGTTTTCAAAATTAATCCCGCGGATACGTATAATTCAGAAGAATATGTGAGTGATTCATACACCGCATCTTTTTCTTTTATCAAGGGCTCTGCTAATTGATATGTTTCCGCAAATAATTGAAATTCAATTTCTTGATCTGTATCTTCAATTTTTGGAAACTTATGAAGTTCTTCCGCCAAGCCTCGGTCAATGAACCTACAAAACCCGTCAAATTGTATCTGACTAAATCCTGGTATTGTATACATTCCCCCATTTCCTTCCCGGAACATTTTGAGTTTCCCGTTTATCGAAAAAATCCAATTATTGGCTCATTCTTCATCGAACCATATAGATTGATCTAGCAACGATGGAATGTATATTCTGTTCATCGAACAACATGAAATTTTATCCAAAAAACCAGGTCGAATCCTCAACTACGTTATAATAAGGGGAAGTTCGAGAATAAGCTCTTTTTCTTTTTTATCCCAAACAAATCGTTTACCTGTAACTATGAAATATCCTTATTAAAGTTTGTTCAATCACTCTTTTACCCGCAAATGCAATGTAGGCATTGGGTTCAGCAATAATGATATCTCCCAACATACCAAAACTGGCCGTTACTCCACCGGTTGTAGGAGATGTAAGGACTGGTACATAGAATAACTTTTTATTGAATTGATAATCATATAAAGCGGAAGATATTTTAGCCATTTGCATCAAGCTCAAACTTCCTTCTTGCATGCGTGCTCCTCCAGAAGCACACACCATAATAAGAGGTAAAGATCTATTAGTAGCATATTCGATCAAACGGGTGATTTTCTCACCTACTACAGATCCCATACTACCCCCCATGAACTGAAAATCCATAACCCCAATTGCTATGGGAATCCCATTTAGTCGACCTATACCTGTTTGAACAGCCTCAGTTAAACCTGTCCTTCTTTGATACGAATCAATACGATCTCTATAAGGTTCCTCTTCCGAGTGAAATTCAATGGGGTCAATAGAGACCATGTCTTCATCCATAGGATTCCAACTACCCGAATCAATCGAAAGTTCGATTCTATCTGAACTACTCATTTTCAAATGATATCCGCATTGTTCACAAATATTCATTTTTGACCTCCTTATAATTTAATCCATAACAATTCTCGCCCATAAATGTCTGTATTTTTGATTTCCATCTAAATCATTAGATCTTTCTCTTATATTGAAATCACCTCCATTACTGGTAGTTCTTATACTAGAACTCCCACTGTCACTATTACTTACACTTTCCCCACTACAAATGTAATTATAAAAGTAACTGTCACTATAATTGTCGCTACCACTTGAAATGTAACTATCAATACTGATTTCAGAACGAAGATAACTATCAATGCAACTATTAATGTGATTATTCCAACTGTATTTAGTATCATACGTATAACGATGATAGTAGCGATCGTCACTCTTAGACCCACTATTCAGATAACTAGAAAATACTTTTTCTAGTTCACTCAGAAAAGAACTATCATTGTCAATCTCAAAAACTCGATTTTCACTATCAAAATAGACGGAATAACCGTTACCATTACTATCCCTAACTAAAAAAGTTTCATCAGAGATGAAACTCCAAATGTCCCTGACACCAAAAAAAGGATCAACATTACTGCAACTATAACTGCTACTTTCGTCCCAACTCTGAATGTTTTTACCCGTATCGTTTAGAAAAGGGTCTGTACCCCCACAGGTATTTCCAATAGGGCAACCAAGACCGCCCGTCGATTTACCTAGCCCGCACCTGCGTTCTAACTCCTCGTTAAACAACATCGAATTGAACCACCATTTTCCCATAGAGCCTTCCTGCCCCCTATTTTCAAATACAATAAATGAATAGTCATTCGACGAAAAAGAATTTGACTATTTCATTTCCTATCGGAATACGCATATAGATCTAATCACTAGGATTATTAACTAAAACAACGAGCGACTGGAAACGATTCTCTTTTGTGGGAATCTGGGGTATCAATTCACTCTATAGGATATTCCCTTTATATATGATAGAACCTTTTCTTCCATTTTCATTATAAATAAGGCCTGTCCCTTCGAAAATCAAACTCTTTTTTCCCATTTTCGTAGAATCTCGTAGAATTAGTTTCTAATGCAACACAAAAAGAAAAGGACAATATACAGGATGAGTAGAAGGAGTTGTGACTCTTGGCTCGATCTATGGTTCGAAACTACAGGATAGAAAAGGATCCGCCAATCCTAAGGATCCATAGGA